GTTGGGGATTTCCTGGAAAAAATCGTCGCATCTTCCTCCGATTTCTTATAAAAGATATTCAGTCCATTAGAATAGAACTTAAAGAGGGTATTTATACTCGTCGTGTCCTTTATCTGGAAATCAGAGGTCAGGGGACCATTCCCTTGACTCGTACTGATGATAAATTGACTCCACGAGAAATTGAACAAAAAGCTGCTGAATTAGCCTATTTCCTGCGTGTACCAATTGAATGAAGTATTTTGAAACGAATGCTTTCTTTCTCAGCTCGGAATAAAAAAAAACTCTACAATCCTTTTTTTATACGGCCTACTTTAACGGAAATTAAATCAAGAACACCCATTCGGGTCAAAACAGACGTATACAGGTATACAGAAAAACCAAAAGGGGAACTTTTTTTTTGTCTACAAATTTGTCTACAAAAGGCGGTCTTTTACTCGTATGGAAATTGACTCAACTCAATTCTCAATTCAATTCAGTAACAGTAATAAAAAAAAGTAAAAAATCGAAATAATAATGGATTCATTCCATATATCAAATCAAAATAAATAACTTTCTTTAGGCCCAGTAGTTAGAATTGATAGGTTAGATACAATACAAAAAAATCATGTATTTTTTTTTATTTATCAATCTTTCGTTTTAATTTTATTCTCTCTTTTGTTTTCTTTAATGATCAAAGAATTGGCTTTCTTATAATTAGAAAGAGAATTTTCTTATTCGAATTTTGTTTTGCCACCTATTTTTGATCATCACATTCAGACCCTCAATTCTTTATTTTGTGCTATGGGTAACTCGTGAAATTTTTCCAAAGATTTGATTGATATTTTGGTAGTCAAGTAAGTTCTCTCGTCTTGAAATCAAAAAAATATTCATAAATTGAAGTGGCTGTTCCACGTATTCCTAAAAAGGTAAAAGGAAGGAATTGCTTCGAATTGAACCAATTGCAATATCTGGAAACATGATTTTTTTATTTATTAATTCGAATTCAGAGTGGATTCTTTATTCTGAAAATCGATTTTGTGTTTTTTCAAGATTCAAGGACTAATTACCAAATGAGAACAAAAAAAACGGAGAATAGATTCATAGATTCGATACTTTGTAATAGAGTAATAGAACTCATGTTTAAAGATTAGGTCGCATAGAGTCGACGAGCGCGAAGGGTTCGTTAACAATTTCTAGATGAAAAAAAAAAATGGAAAAAAAGAGAGCATTTATTCCCCTTCTATATCTTGTATCTATAGTATTTTTACCCTGGTGGATCTCTCTATCATTTCAAAAAAGTCTGGAATCTTGGGTTACTAATTGTTGGAATATAAAGCAATCTGAAACTCTTTTGAATGATATTCAAGAAAGGAGTCTTCTAGAAAAATTCATCGAATTAGAGGAGCTCCGTTTGTTGGACGAAATGATAAAGGAATACCCGGAAACACATCTACAAAAGCTTCGTATAGGAATCCACAATGAAACGATTCAATTGATCAAGATGCACAATGAGGATTGTATCCATATGATTTTGCACTTCTCGACAAATATAATCTATTTCCTTATTCTAAGTGGGTATTCTATTCTGGGGAATAAAGAACTTATTCTTCTTAACTCTTGGGTTCAGGAATTCCTATATAACTTAAGCGACACAATAAAAGCTTTTTCTATTCTTTTATTAACCGATTTATGTATTGGATTTCATTCACCCCACGGTTGGGAACTAATGATTGGCTCTATCTACAAAGATTTTGGATTTGCACATAACGATCAAATTCTATCTGGTCTTGTTTCCACTTTTCCAGTCATTCTAGATACAATTTTCAAATATGGGATTTTCCTTTATTTAAATCGTGTATCCCCATCACTTGTAGTGATTTATCATTCAATGAATGATTGAAAAGAAAAACGATATACGTATAATAATCCAATTAGAATAAAGAATTATAAGGTTTCCTACTTCGTACATAATCAAAGCATTCAAAATCGTACTTACTCCTTCTATTTCTACCCATCCAAGGCGGGGAGTTTCTCCCATATTCCAGTAATATTTTTTTTTTCAGTAAATTCAGTCCAGTAAGGTAAAGAGCAGAATCGTGGATAGGGCACTATACTAGCAACCTAGCCAATTTATTGTCGAAATTTTCGGGATCAACGATTGGACCATGCAAACTAGAAATACTTTTTCTTGGATAAAAGAACAGATTACTCGATCCATTTCCGTATCGGTCATGATATATATAATAACTCGGTCATCTATTTCAAATGCATATCCCATTTTTGCACAGCAAGGTTATGAAAATCCACGAGAAGCAACTGGGCGTATTGTATGTGCCAATTGCCATTTAGCTAATAAGCCCGTGGATATTGAGGTTCCACAAGCGGTTCTTCCTGATACTGTATTTGAAGCAGTTGTTCGAATTCCTTATGATATGCAACTAAAACAAGTTCTTGCTAACGGCAAAAAGGGGGGTTTGAATGTGGGGGCTGTTCTTATTTTACCTGAGGGATTTGAATTAGC